TCAGTTTATCCTGCAAAGTTTGATCATCGAAGTCTTTACATAGAGAGAGGATCTGTTGTTTTTCAATCTCAGATAAATATTTCAACCAAGCCTTGTTCTCCATTTTTTTTTTCATTTAGATTATCTATTCATTAGAGATACCCTATCATAATATGAAAACGACGATAGGTATCTACACAAATTTGACGGTCATTTGTATGGTACATATTTTCGTATCTTTCTGGATGAAAATAGGTAGGGTACATATTCTAATATATTTTTATTTTTGTGGTACTCTTGTCATGTATATGAGTATCACCACCTCCAGCCATACCATGATTTATACAATCTCCAGCTTCCTATAAAGGAAAAACACTAATTCATTCTACATGTTCATTCTACATGTGTTCGACAGAGGGATATCTCAATAACCAAAATCACTCTAGATTACCTACTGCCTACATAAAGTTGACCTCATAGCAGAGGCTTTTGTGGAAAGTTTTAGAGGTGTGTAAGCATCGGCCAGGTATTACCCTATAGAGTCAATTAATAGATTAACTAGTTTTACAAGTGAACTAGACAACTACGGTGGATTAATAACATAAAACTATGAAATAATGGATGTTTAGTCTCTACTTGATGTGGTCGGATTGAGAAAGCAAGAAGATAAGGTGTGTAGCCGGTATAACCATGGGCGTCCGATCTGATATCTCACTTCACGCTTCCAAGCAAGCCCCCTCCGCCCAATATCAAGCAAACGTCATGTCCAAGCCGAAAGACCTCCCTAAAGTAGGTCTCGGTCGTTCCCACTGGTAACCCTAACACAGCGCCATCTCATGGAAAACAACCAGCTCCATTTTCAGAATCCAAGCTTCCCCTTCCTTCGCTCCCCCCATTTCTTTTACTGGTTTATGGAAAAAGGAAACCACAAATGCAGGTTATTTTTATATAATAATCTCCGTTGACAATAATGTTCTTGATTTGAATTTGTGGTACTTGTTGGCAATTAAACGATGTTTCTTACATCTGAGGTATCCTAAATGCGGGCTAGATATGCTGACCGATTTCTGGTCTGTCTCATGATCACTATTCAGAGGAAGGAGAGAAAAATGCAAATTTTTCTCATAATGTCACGAACAAGGAAAAGGTTATTGCAAAATTATAGCTCAGGAAAGAGCATGTAACTAAAAACCTCTCCTTATCCAGAAAGCGCAAGGGCTTTGACTTAATTAAGTCCATACTAAGTGTGGAAGGTGAGTGTCGAGCTGGCCGGATCTGTAAGACGTCATCCTGGAGAGGTGCGAGGAGGTTTATTTCTTTTTAGGAGGAGAGAGAGAGAAAAAGGGCCTGTAGAGAGGAATAGTGTAGGGGGAGTAGTGGGTGCACTGGCTTGGGGTAGGAAAGGATGTTAGGCTAGTGCCAGTGGGGTACGTAAACGAGGACAGATCGCATGGTTTTGTACTGGTCAGTTTTGAGCTGTCGAGTGACGATTGCTCTATCTCTTAAGAAAGGGGAGGGAGTACTCTCTGACGGATTCGCTCTATTATTGCTCCCTATTCTTGAAGGAGTGATCGGGATTAAGCCGCGTGGCGATACCCGCGAAAAAGAAAGTCCTATTCGCTGTTTGGGGTGGGCCTTTCGTACTCAAATCCGTACGGGGAAAGGGCAATTATTCAGCAAAATCTAGTGGATGGGGTTCCATATTCACGAAAAGCCAGGTTTGAACCATGTTACGGAATCAAGACAAGAATTATTACTAATAATAAGAAAGGCCTTAAGCATAATACATAATATAAGGGCCTCCAACGCCTATAAATAGAAGCTTCTTTCTCTATTTGGCAAACCAAAAGGAGATGGATCCAGCTACCGTATCAAGACTTTATCAAATAGATCAAGCAATCCAACGCGTGGCGAACGCCAAGCTCCAGCAGGAGCAACTTCTGGGTCTCTTCTGGGAGCACATGCCTCCCATAGATCCTGAAGAAATTGCGAAAAGGATGCTAGCAATTCGGGATAGCATTCGTGAGCTTGATGAAAGGAAGAGGGAGCTGCTTGAAGAAAGGGACGCGCTCATTGTGCAGGGGGCCCAGAACAACCGTAGGGGAAATCAAAACTAGAAGATCTCTAAGATTTAAATAAGTAGTCTTGCAAGGCTTTCTTTGTTATTTTTCATGTTGTTCTACGTCTTTAATATGTTTTTATTTTAGTTAACTTTCTAATGTAGTCTTTAGTTGTTTGGCTCCTTTGTTTATGCGTGCACAAGTGGGCGTACTTACCATGTATGTAACGGCTATTAATTAATTAATTATTAATGAATAAAAAGTTATCGTCTGCTTGGGCTTCCATGCCTCGCCAACTTTTAAGAAAAATTCCCTTTTCTTTATCAAGCTATCGATTGAACTCTTTGCTAGAAGCTCTCTTTCTAGTCAAGTGAGTGGATTAATCACGTAATAATAATCTTAGCATACCAAGGGGCTGGCCTGAGCTACTTAATCGATCCAGGCGAGAACCGAGCTAATCTTTAAAGCTCGCGAAGCTTCGCTTCCCTCCCCTTCCCTTATTAAGTATAAATATTAAGTGGAAAATAGTAGTCGGCATTCTATAAGTGACTTGCAGAGTCTACGAAGCTTTGCTTCTTGTAGTCGACCCGTAATGCCTTCCTTCATTTCATTTGCTTGCCCCCTTCCAGCTCAGAATGCCCAATACTTATTATTATCTATTATTATATAGTGCTAGAAGCTAACTGCCAGAAGCGCACCCTTCGGGTGTCGCTTCCAGCGCAGGAGGCCAAGCATTCTGCCGGACGTCCCGACCCGTGAGCCCTGTTCACCTTAGGTACTTCAGTAGTACGACAAGTTGTTCTACTTTTACTATTATTACCACTTATATTACTACTTATTACAACTATTATTAGTACTATTTTTTTACTACTTATTACAACTAGTATTAGTACTATTATTAGTATTATACTTATATACTTACTATTTATATTTAGTATATATTTAGTATATAAATGTAAATAAATATAATTAAATATAATATAAAAATAGAATTATAAAAAAAAATATTAATTTAATATATTATTAATAGCTGTAGAACAGAAAGTAGCTGTAGAACAGAATGCCGTTCGCCTTTACTTTATGACCTTTACTTTATGAGTAGTACTTAAGTAGCTAACTTCCCAAAGGTGAACAGCCCCCTGTTCTTTATATTCTAGTTGTAAGGGGCTTCCTCAGAAAAAAAGGAAGGAGGCATTCGAAAGGCCGACCACTATATCATAATCATAAGGCATTGTGGTGTAAAACCGACGACTACACGGCTCTATACACTAAGTCATGAGCGATATCGAAGCCAAGCCGCCGTCTATAGGCGAAGGGACGAAAGCCCGACGAAAGCCTATGCTACAGTAAAAAGTACGTTAAGGTTACAAAGTAACACTTAGCCTAGCCGTATACAAATACAAAGGGAAAGGCGTAAGTACGGACTAAGGTCAGCTGTAGATATAGACTAGGCGAAGTCTTAAACTATGGACCGAGACTACACTAAGGAACAAGGAAGCTTGACTCAGCAAAGAAGTCAAGGAACGAAGCTGCTTCTCTAATAGCCCCCGGAGGGGCAAAAGCTTTTTGAAAAGGGCTTGTAAATTCATTTTTTTATATTAAGAGAGAGGGACTTCAAGTTCTTAGGAAGAGCCGTACGAGGCAGCTCACGTACGGTTCTCGGGAGCCGAGCCAGCACAGGGGCTTAGGTCAACACTTATATAATAGCCAGTCATCAATTGGAAACGGGCAAGATGGTGATAAATTGCGATTGGCCTAAACCTTTGACTAGCCACTTTTATTGCGACCTGCCCATACATATGTTCACACAGCGAAGAAACGCCGAATGGAAGGAAGGGGGCAGTCCGCTAGCTGTTTCTTGGCCGCGCCCCCCTGCTTATAGATACGAGATACTTGATCAAAATTTTAAATTTTTAAATTAAATAGGGAATTGCGTACCATTAGCCGATATACGTATAAGAACATGGGTACATGATATTGAATGTCATCCAGCTGGAGCCGCAAGAACTTTTACTAAAATAATGAAGTGAAAGGAATTACTCCCTTCTTAGGAATCAGTAAATCCTATAAATGATTGTTATGATGTATCGTGGAAATTCTGTCAAAGGGACGAATCAACAAATTTTCTCTGGTGAAACAAAATATCTCTCATTTTCGCCTCGAATAGATTCTTTTTTTTTGTTTTCAAAGGAATCTTATTATGTTGTTTTGAAGGGTGCACTAATCCTTTGAACCCGGTCCCGACAGGTATCATCCCCCCCAAAACAACGTTCTCTTTCAGACCTTTCAACCAATCGATACGCCCCCGGAGAGCTGCCTTTGCTAAAACTCGAGCAGTTTCTTGAAAACTTGCTTCAGATATGAAACTTTGGGTATTGAGAGATGCTCTTGTTATTCCCAATAAGATGGCTCGGTAACAGATCGCTTCTTCCAAAGCGCGTCCCGTTCGTTCTGCTCGTAACAATCCGATTAGTTCTCCGGGTGAAAAAACATTAGGCATTCTGTCTTCTGAAACCAATACTTTTGATGTTATTTGCCGTACAATAATTTCTATATGCCTATTATGAATCCGCACCCCCTGGGATCGATAAATCTTTTGGATCTTATTGACCAAAGAGATACGACTTTGCACTATAGTTAGCTCAGCACTAATGAAGAATCCCCAAGGAATTCCAAGAATTCTTGTTATACATTCGTTCCAACCCTCAATCCTCTTTTCTAGATTCATCGATATTGAATGGATCGAGCGCACTTCTAACACTTGTTCCACTTTTGGAAGACCCTGCGTTATGTCCCCAGATCTCGACTTTTCATATATAAATGTAACTAATGTATCTCCTTCATAAAGGATTTCACCATAATCGCCATGAACGGTTGCTCCCGGGGTGGCCAAATAAGGCTTAGCTGATCGTATTACTACGGAATCGGCTTGAACAAAGATAACTTGACCCGATTTTAGGTGTGGTCCGGTTTTGGCTATACACACATTTTCACAAATAAACTGCCCAAGGCTAATTATTGTAGCCGTCTCTTCACAATAATTGTGACGGAGAAAATACCAATTCAAATTGAATGGATTGAAAATAATCTTACTGCATGGGTCGGGATTATAAAATTTCCCACTTTCACTTTCATCCATTGAATAATATTTAATTACTTGAAAAGTCCGTTTGAAATTGTCAGGTTGCAAATAGTTAGTTAACAAGATTTTATTGTGAGTTATTAAGTGGGAAAATAAAAAAAAATTCTCAATTGGGGGGGCTGATCCTAAAGGGCCCAACGAATTCCTAATTGGAATTAGGGGATCCCTTTGATGAATTGATTCTTTTATTCCATTGTGATATTTTAGATCGTTGAATGGACCCATTCGAGAACACTTGGATGATAACAAAATTATCAATGGTTGGAATTCCTTATTTCTATTCAACAATGTATGAATAGTTCCTTGATTTGGGTTAAGGAATTGTTGAATTCTTGTCTTTGAATGGGAATATATGGAGCCAAACGGATTGATATTGATGTAATCTGATCCATTATCAGAGAGCAATCCTGAACCTGAGGGATCATTCCTTTTTCCGATATAAGAAATAGGGGATTTTGCCAAGTCGATTCTTAGGAAATGTCGAATCAAACCATTTATCCTTATTTCAACAAAAGAAGCACGGGCTTCTTCGCCAGAAGAACTTTTTTTGTCTTGGTCCCAATTCAATACTAAACAAGTCCGAACTAATTGAAGAGTTGTGTCATAAATTCCTCGAATCGGTTTGCCCTTTCCATAAAGCATATAATTGATAACTCGAAGTTGCACAATATCCCTTTCCTGCAACATATCGGGAGGGAAAAGTGTTGCTAAATATAGACCGTCCGTTATTTCATATGTGACGACAGGTCGAACAAAAACAAAATGCTTTTTTTTGCTAGGTGTAATCTGTTGGACATAGATCCAATTTTTCATTTTTTTGAATTCCTTGGAATTTCCTTTTCCCCTCCCCGGTGGTATCAAAACGCCGCTATGCCGGGATATCGTATCTATTTTTCCAGGAAAATGTATATCTCCAGAAAATATTTTAAGTTCAATTCTTTTTTTTTTTCTCTCCACCCGGACCAATCCGCCTACCCGGCTTCTTAGATTTAAAGTGATTTGTGTATCTACCCCAATGAGACTATTGTTCCGTACCATTATGGAAGAAGATCCAGGTAAGATATGAACTTCCTCGGGAATGAAAAAAAATAGATCTACTTTCATTTGGTATTTTGGCCTAAATTCCTTGACTCCTCGATACTCAATCGAATCCGGGATTGAATGCATTCCTATAGTCCCATATTTAGTAATTCCCGAACTCTTTCTTCTATACCGAGGATCGTCGAAATAAGAAAGAATACTATTTCTACGGAAAATACCATTTATGGGGAGTTCAGTCGAGATACCCAGAGGGGACATTAGTTCGTTCTCGCACGATTGGAGTGGAATAATAAATCTATTTCTTCGCCTCTTTGACAATAAATCTGAATTCTCGCGGAGAATGGCCGGATAGATGAGATTACAATGAGCAGTACATATGACTTGATTAAGGTGTGAATAATCAGGAATGCTGCCTTTTTTTTTACCATAAAACCCCGAACTAAAGAATTTGTCTCTCTTAGTTACCGAGAGGCTAGAAGTATACCTTTGCTTGACAGAAAGAGAATGCGTGCTCGTTTGATCTTGATCCTTGTGAAGGGAAAGGGAGACTGGACTTGATCTACAGGGCCCTCCTAATAATATCCATAAATGACTTGTTTTTGGTAATAGATGCACATTACCGTATGTAAATTCAGGCGCATGATCAACATCGGTACTCCAGTGCATTTCCCCGTCTGAGTCGGAATAAATATATTTTTGAACCTTCTCTTTAAAATTCAAAGTGGACGTTCCCGCGCGAATCTCAGCAATCACTTGCTCTGATTCTACATATTGATCATTTTGAACTAAAAGAAAACTTTTGGGTGGAATAGTCACATTATGTAGAATATCTTCACTCTCAATAGTTACATACAAGTCTATAGAACATAGAAAGGCAGGATGACCGTGACGTGTACGTGTCGGATGAACCAAATCCTCATTAAATTTTATTTTTCCATTAGAGGGTGCTCTCACATGTTCTGCAGTACCTCCCGTGAATACTCCGCCGGTATGAAAAGTTCTTAATGTTAATTGAGTACCCGGTTCGCCAATCGATTGGCCTGCAATAATACCTACAGCCTCCCCCAACTCAACCAGGTCCCCATGAGTGGGACTCCGCCCATAGCATAATCGACAGATCCAAGATGTACTCCTACAGGTAAAGGGAGTTCGAATAGATATTGGTTGTACTCGAAAGGTTATGAATCGATTTACAAGTTCAATCCCGATGTCTTGCTTTTGAGTGGCAATACAACGCGGACCCATATATATATCATCCGCTAATACACGACCAATTAA